AGTGAATAGAAAAGAAACAAAAAAAAATGAATTCCTTAAAAAGACATACTATCAAAATAGAAAAATTTATGAAGCTTCTTATTTAGATCTAGATAAAAATGAAGAAAAAAAGTTAAAAATACTTCAAAATAAAAACCTCCTCCTCTGGTTTGAAAAACCCTTTTTAACTCTTCTTTTCAATTATAATCGATGGAATCGACCAATGCGATATATAAAAAATAATAGATTTGAAAATGCTATAAGAAATGAAATGTCACAATATTTTTTTTCTCCATGTCAAAGTTATGGAAAACAAAAAATATCTTTTTCATTTCCACCGAGTTTATCCACTTTTTTGGAAATGATACAAAGAAAGGCACCCTTATTAATAATAAAAAAAGATGAATTATACAATCATTGGGTTTATACTAATCAAGAAAAAAAGAATAATCTAAACAATGAGTTGGTAAATAGAATTGAAACTATAGAAAAAGAATCTTTTTTTGTCGATATACTAGAAAAAAAAATTAGATTGTGTAATGAGGAAAATAAAAAAGAATATTTGCGCCAAATATATGATCCTTTCTTGAACGGGCCGCAGCGTAGAAGAATTAAAAAATTTCTTTCACCTTTAATTATAAATGAAATTGTAACAGAAAGTTTTCTAGAAACAAATAAAATTCATACTATCTTTCTTACTGATACTCATCTACAAAAATTTGAACAGAAAATGGATAGATTTGAAAAAAAAACATTATCAAAAAAAATGAGTTATTTCTTAACTTTAATCAATCAACTTGTTAGAGAAAGGGAATCCAATTTAAATTTGAAAAGATCTTTTTTATTTTCAGAACAAGAAAGAGTTGAGTTTGAAAAGGAAACAAACCTTTTGAAATTTTTATTCAATACAATTATAACCGATACTAATAATAAAAAAAGAAATAAAAACATTATTGGAATAAAAGAAATTAGTAAAAAGGTACCTCGATGGTCGTATAAATTAATCAGTGAATTAGAACAACAGGAAGGAGAGGGTGAAGAAGAAGTACCCATGGATCATGAGATTCGTTCAAGAAAATTCAAACGTGTAGTAATTTTTAGTGATAACGAGCAAAATAGTGATACTACTAATAAAGATACTAACAACCCTGATCAAACAGACGAAGTGGCTTTAATACGCTATTCACAACAATCGGATTTTCGGAGAGACATAATCAAAGGCTCTATTCGAGCACAAAGACGTAAAACAGTTATTTGGGAACTCTTTCAAGCAAATGTACATTCTCTCCTCTTTTTGAACAGAATAGACAAATTGAGTTTTTTTTCTTTTGATACCTCAGGACTAATGAAACTCATTTTTCGAAACTGGATGAGAAAGGGAGCAGAAATAAAAATTTCAGATTATACGGAAGAAGAGAGAAAAGAAGAAAAAAAAAAAGAAAAGGAGAAAAAAGAAGAAAACAAAAGAAAGGAAAAAGCACGAATAGAAATAGCAGAAGCTTGGGATACGATTCCATTTGCGCAAGTAATAAGGGGTTTCATGTTAATAACTCACTCAACTGTTAGAAAATTTATTCTATTACCTTCATTAATAATAGCTAAAAATATTGTCCGTATGCTACTATTGCAATTTCCTGAATGGTCTGAAGATTTAAAGGAATGGAAGAGAGAAATACATATTAAATGTACTTATAATGGTGTTCAATTATCAGAACAAGAATTTCCAAAAAATTGGTTACTAGACGGCATTCAGATAAAAATCCTATTTCCTTTCTATCTAAAACCTTGGCACGGATCTAAACTAAGGTATTCTTATCTAGATCGAATGAAAAAAAAAGGTAAAAAATATACTTTTTGTTTTTTAACAGTTTGGGGAATGGAAACTGAAATCCCTTTTGGTTCTCCCCGAAAAAGGCCTTCCTTTTTTGAACCTATTTTAAAGAAACTCGAAAAAACACTTGTAAATTTAAAAAAAAAATCCTTTTTAATTTTACAAGTTTTAAAAGCAAGAACAAGATTCTTTCTAACTATCTCAAAAAAAACAAAGGAAAGGTTTAGCAAAAATATTCGATTTTTAAAACTAATAATAAAAGAAATCTCAAAAATAAATATATTTATATTTAGTAGATTGAAAGAAATAGATAAATCAAGCGAAATTAAAAAAGCAAACGATTCTATAATGGGTAATCAAATAATTAATGAATCTATGAATCAAATTAGATCTAGAAATTGGACAAATTTTTTACTGACAGAAAAAAAAATGAATGGTCTAACTGATAGAACAAGTACAATTAGAAAAAAAATAGAAAGAATTACAAAAGAAAAAAAAAAAGTGACTCCAATAAGAAATGTTAGTCCTAATACTAAAAGATTCCAATTAACAAAACCTCTTTGGCAAATATTAAAAAGACGTAGTGCTCGATTAATCCGTAAATTTTATTTTTTTATAAAATTTTTCATCGAAAAGATATACATAGATATCCTTCTATCTATCATTAATATTACCAGAATACATACAAAACTTTTTCTTGAATCAACAAAAAATTTGATTGAGAAACCTATTTTCAATACTAAAAAAAATAACGAAAAAAGTAATAAAACCAATCAAAATACAATTGACTTTATTTCAACTATACAAAAGCCCTTTTATAATATTAGTAATACTAATTCACAGAATTTGGATGAATTATTTTCCTTCTCACAAGCATATGTATTTTACAAATTATCACAAGTTCAAGTTCTTAACTTGTTTAAGTTAAGATCTATTCTTGAATATCACGGAACATCTTTTTTTCTTAAAACTTCAATCAAAAATTATTTTGGCAGACAAGGAATAATTTATTCGAAATTCAAAGATAAGAAACTTCCGAACTCGAAAAAAAATCAATGGAAAGGCTGGTTAAGAGGTTATTATCAATATAATTTATCCCAGATTAGATGGTCTAAATTAATAGCACAAAAGTGGCGAAATAGCACCAAAAAATGTCGTACAATTCAAGATACAAATTTAAACAAAGAAGTTTCATATGAAAAAGAACAATTAAGTTATTATAAAAAACAAAGTAATTACAAAATATATTTATTACCAAATCAGAAAGATAATTTTCAAAAATACTATAGATATAATCTTTTATCTTATAGATCTATTAATTATGAAAAGAAGGAGGACCTATCTATTTATAGATCACCATTGCAAGTAAATCAAACGCCAAAGAATTCTTATAATTACAATACACAAAAAAGTAAAAATTTTGCTAGATTAGCCTATATACCTATCAATAATTTTCTAGGAAAAAGTGCTAGTATATATATGGAAAAAAATACGGATCGAAAATATTTTGATTGGAAAATTCTCAATTTTTGTTTTAGAAAAAAAGTAGATATTGAAGCTTGGGTCAAGGTCAATACCAACAGGAATCAAAATACTAAGACCGAGGCTCTTAAGTATCAAATAATTGATAAAGTTGATAAAAAAGATCTTTTTTATTTTATGGTTCATCAAAATAAAGAAAGCCCTTTTTCCAAGCAAAAAAAAAAATGGGATTGGATGGGAATGAATGCGGAAATATTAAGTCATCCTATATCGAATCTAGAACTTTGGTTCTTCCCAGAATTTTTCCTATTTTATAATGCATATAAAATGAAACCCTGGCTTATACCAAGCAAATTACTTTTTTTGAATTTTAATCTAAATGAAAGTCTTAGTGAAACTCAAAACATGAATAGAAAACAAAAAGAACTTATACCGTCGAACGAAAAAAAATATTTAGAATTTGAATTCAAGAATAAAAAAGAAAAAAAATTTGAAAATCAAAGAGATCTTAGTTCAAATATACAAAACCAAAAAGACGGGATTGAAGAAACGTATTCGGAATCAGACATGAAAAAACTACAAAAGAAAAAACAATACAAGAGCAATACGGAAGCAGAACTAGATTTCTTCCTGAAAAGATATTTACTTTTTCAATTGAGATGGGATGGTGCTTTGAATCAAAAAATGATCAATAATATCAAAGTATATTGTCTATTGCTTAGACTGATAAATCCAAAAAAAATAACCCTATCCTCTATTCAAAGGAGAGAGATGAATCTTGATATAATGCTGATTAAAAAGAATTTAACTCTTACAGAATTGATGAAACAGGGGAGATTGATTATCGAACCCTTTCGTCTGTCTGTAAAAAAAGCGGGTCAGTTTATTATGTATCAAACTATAAATATTTCATTAGTTCATAAGAGCAGGCATCATACTAATCAAGGATACCGAGAGCAAAGATATGCCGATAAGGAGGATTTTGATAAATCCACTCGAAGCCATCTAACTGGAAATAAGCATTTTTATTTGCTTTTCCCTGAAAATATTTTAGCGTCTCGACGTCGTAGAGAATTGAGAATTCTAATTTGTTTCCATTCAAAGAGTAGTCAAGATATGGATAAAAATATAATATTTTGTAATGAGAATAATTTAAAAAGTTCTAGTCAATTTTTGAATGAAAATAAAGATCTTGATAGACAAAAATTAATGAAATTAAAATTATTTCTTTGGCCCAATTATCGATTAGAAGATTTATCTTGTATGAATCGCTATTGGTTTGATACAAATAATGGAAGTCGTTTCAGTATGTTAAGGATACGTATGTACCCCACAATTGAAAGGTAATTAATTAAACTTTATGTCTGTACCATATCTGATATATGAAAGCAAACAAATGCACATATAACTTGTCTTACATTTGAGTCTAATATATGATACTAATTTAATGTAATAGGGTATCCATTATTTCTAAAAACGAATCAAGAAAATCTTCTTAATTTTAAGATTTAAACAATTCTCTTTTGAAAATGCAAAATAGACTGTGTTTTGTATGCCTATCCGAATGCAAGTTTAATTGGATTGATTCTTTTTATTTTTATTTAAAAAAGTTAGTTGATTATGTATACCAATACCAAATTAAACTAACTCACATTATTATTACTGATCAGTAAAATTCATATTTGTAAAAAGGGGGGATTATTTTATGGTAAAAAATTCATTCATTTCAGTTATTTCACAAAAAGAAAAAGAAGAAAGCCCGGGGTCTGTTGAATTCCAAGTATTCTGTTTTACTACTAAGATACGAAAGCTTACTTCCCATTTGGAATTGCACAAAAAAGACTATTTATCTCAGAGAGGTCTGCGGAAAATTTTGGGAAAGCGCCAACGCCTGCTAGCTTATTTATTAAAAAAAAATAGAGTACGTTATAAAGAATTAATAGGTCAGTTGAATATTCGAGAGATAAAAACTCGTTAATTTGAAAAATGATTTCAATTTTGATGACTCTCTTTTGATTTTCAGCAATTCATGGAAGAATGAATCGGGAAAAAACCTATGACTGCACAAGCTACAAGAAAGGACCTCATGATAGTCAATATGGGTCCTCACCACCCATCAATGCATGGTGTTCTTCGACTCATCCTTACTCTAGATGGTGAAGATGTTATCGACTGTGAACCAATATTAGGTTATTTACACAGGGGGATGGAAAAAATTGCAGAAAACCGAACAATTATACAATATTTGCCTTATGTAACACGTTGGGATTATTTAGCTACTATGTTTACAGAAGCAATAACTGTAAATGCACCAGAGCAGTTGGGAAATATTCAAGTACCTAAAAGAGCTAGTTATATCAGAGTAATTATGTTGGAGTTGAGTCGTATAGCTTCTCATTTGTTATGGCTTGGACCCTTTATGGCAGATATTGGTGCACAGACTCCCTTCTTTTATATTTTTCGAGAAAGAGAATTAATATATGATCTATTCGAAGCTGCCACCGGTATGCGAATGATGCATAATTATTTTCGTATTGGAGGAATAGCCGCGGATCTACCTCATGGCTGGATAGATAAGTGTTTGGATTTTTGCGATTATTTTTTAAGGGAGGTTGCTGAATATAAAAAGCTTATTACGCGGAACCCTATTTTTTTAGAACGAGTTGAAGGGGTAGGCATTGTTAGTGAAGAGGAAGCAATAAATTGGGGTTTATCAGGACCAATGCTACGAGCTTCCGGAATACAATGGGATCTTCGTAAGGTTGATCATTATGAGTGTTATGACGAATTTGACTGGGAAGTCCAATGGCAAAAAGAAGGGGATTCATTAGCTCGTTATTTAGTACGAATCAGTGAAATGACAGAATCTATAAAAATAATTCAACAGGCTCTGGAAGGAATTCCGGGCGGGCCCTATGAGAATTTAGAAACCCGGCGCTTTGCTGGAGTAAGAAATACCGAATGGAATGATTTTGAATACCGATTCATTAGTAAAAAACCTTCTCCTACTTTTGAATTGTCGAAGCAAGAACTTTATGTAAGAGTCGAAGCTCCAAAAGGAGAATTGGGGATTTTTATGATAGGCGATCAGAATGTTTTTCCTTGGAGATGGAAAATTCGACCGCCGGGTTTTGTCAATTTGCAAATTCTTCCTCAATTAGTTAAAAGAATGAAATTGGCTGATATTATGACGATACTAGGTAGCATAGATATCATTATGGGAGAGGTTGATCGTTGAAATGATAATTAATACAACAGAAGTAGAAGCTATCAATTCTTTTTCTAGGTTGGAATTCTTAAAAGAAATCTATGGCATCATATGGATGTTTGTCCCGATTTTAACTACTGTATTAGGAATTACAATAGGCGTACTCATAATTGTTTGGTTAGAAAGAGAAATATCCGCCGGGATACAACAACGTATTGGCCCTGAATATGCCGGCCCATTGGGGGTTCTTCAAGCTCTAGCAGATGGGACAAAATTGCTTTTCAAAGAGAATCTTCTTCCATCTCGAGGAAATATTAGTTTATTTAGTATTGGTCCCTCCCTAGCTGTCATATCTATTTTGTTAAGTTATTCAGTAATTCCTTTTGGCTATCATCTTGTTCTAGCTGATCTCAGTATAGGCGTTTTTTTATGGATTGCTATTTCAAGTATTGCTCCCATTGGACTTCTTATGTCAGGATATGGATCAAATAATAAATATTCCTTTTTAGGTGGTCTACGAGCTGCTGCTCAATCAATTAGTTATGAAATACCATTAACTCTATGTGTGTTATCAATATCTCTACGTGTGATTCGTTAAAACATAAACTTTCTTTTATTTCATTTTTCGTTTCTAGTAAAAAAGTTAAATGAATGGAATCCATTTTTGTTTTTTTATTCATCAGTTAAATTGATGAACTAAACCAGATAGTTATATGAGTGAGAGAAAACAGCTTAAAAATTCGCAGTAAAAAATGGAGTCTCATTGCCTATGTACAAGAGTGAAATGAAAAGGAAACAGCAGTCTATACTGTTTAACCCCAAGCTTTTGATTGATTAGTCATCATGGCTTGAAGCGGGTTTAAAATAAAAGAGCCAACTCTAGAAAATTTTTACTATCTATTCCCATAGTTGTATTACTATAAGAATAATAAGGGATTGAGCAAAAAAGAGTGGATGATTAGGAACACCAAGATACAAAAAAGATTAGTAATGTAAATAA